AAAAACAGCGATTGGACCAGAGAATGCGATTGCATTATAAGGTCGCAATTGAACAGATCGAGCAATTTCAAATTGACGTAACATGAAACCTATTAGTGCGAAAGCACCATGTAGAGCAACAAAAGTCCACAGACCTCCTAATTGACACCAGCGGGTAAAATCTCCTTGTGCTTCAGGGCCCCATAATAACAACAAAGAATGTGCTAGACTATTTGCAGGAGTAGAAACTGCAGCAGTTAAAAAATTGCAACCTTCCAAATAGGAACTAGCTAATCCATGAGTATACCATGAAGTTACAAAAGTTGTACCTGTAAACCAACCCCCTAAAGCAAAATAAGCACAAGGAAAAAGCAATAGGCCGGACCACCCTACAAAAACGAAACGGTCCCTTCGTAACCAATCATCCATAATATCAAATAAATCTTTTTGATCTTTGGTAACTCTACCAAGCGCTATAGTCATAGTGATTCTCCTGTTCAATTATTTCAACCATTTTCGAAAACCTCATATTATTTTTAAGACATATCGTAGTTCAATCATCTATGGACGATTTCTCCTTCAACGCCCCTTTATTTACAAAGGCTTTCGAAGATATAAGTTCTTTTTTTCTTTTAAGTCACAAAAAAATCTAGGTAAATCCATAAAATAAACTCGATCGGTTTAATGCTTATTTAAAATATTGAAATCCTGAACTATCCTATGACTCATATGTCAGAATATATCTCTTAACGAGCCAAACCAAAATAATAAAAAATTTCCTATTTTCCTACTTAGAATATGAAATAATAGTATAAAATCCTTTTCTTCCATTCCTTAACCCACTATTGTATTGGTAAAACAACAAAACAATTTTGATTGGATTTGAAACAATATTGATTGGATTTTGAAGTCAAGAAAAGATATTTTAAAATATATTTTATATATGTAGCAGAAAGGAATAACAATAACAATTTATTTCTATAAAATAAATATTGAGTAACAAGAATATCAACTCGTAAATTTTGGATTGGCAAATTCTTGCTTTACCGCGGTCTAAGGAAATAAAAAGAATCCGCTTGTGCTTATAGAATCTCATCTATTATCTATCGAATTTATATATCAGAATAGCTGATATAGTCATTATTCAATGAGTCAGGTCTACTTACTTTTAATTTTTTTTAATAGTTTATTTTCTAAATAAAAATAAAATGTAGAAATAATAAAATAACACTTTTTTAATTTGCAAATAAATATAAATACTTGAATTGAATATTTTGAATATTCAAGAAAATATCGGTTACACCTCCCAGAACACAAAATTGGAATAATGAAACATGAAGAAAGAGGATTATGTCACTATGGGCAGATTACTCCTAAGAAAATTCTATTACTCTAACTAGTTATTAGAGTAATGAATATCTCATTTTTTATTTATTTTTTTTTTCAATATAACTCAAAAAAATTCAAATTCATTATCATTATATGGCTCATTAAAAAAAAAAAATAAAATAGAGTTTGCTTGAAAAACGAAAAACAAGGTATAAAACTTGAGTTTAGTGGAAAAGATCCTTCCTTGGATTTGAACCAATAACTTTCAGTTTCAAAAATACTTTTCTACATATGTTTGGAATAGTTTTTCTCCAATTCCTACCCCTTTTTTTGTTAAGAGATTTCTCGTAAGAAAAAATAGATCCAAACACAGAAGATGATTCTGAGTCCCAAGAATTCATAGATCCATCCTTACCTACTTTGACTATAAAAGTAGTCAGAGTCATCGATTTTGACTGAAAATAAGTCAATCCTGTAGCAAAAAAAATATTGAAGTCAGCCATACTGGAAACCTCCTAAAAATGTTAGATTCCACGATCTAACTAACTTTTTTAATATTTCAATAATACCACTTCTATTGATTTCGAAAGCAATAGCAAAAATGAGAATTAGAAAATTCGAAAATGAATAGGAAAATATTTTCCTTTTTATAGAACCTCGACCAAGTGACTATCGATATATTTTCTACCAAAATGCAATAGATCAGTCAAAAGCTAATTTTATAAAATTAGCAAATGAATAGGAAAATAAAATAGTGATTTTCTTGTTTTTTTTAGTATCACGGTTTTTCTATTTTTTTTTTAACTTCAATATTATATCATGAAGTCTTATGAAGTTTATTTATTTATTCGTTAAGGCCCTTTTAGCAAACTAAGTCCAAATAGAACAACTCAGATTAGCTTTAGGTTAGGGATAATCAGGCTCGAACTGATGACTTCCACCACGTCAAGGTGACACTCTACCGCTGAGTTATATCCCTTCCCTGCCTACTAACTAATAGGGTCGAGAAACTCAAGGCCACTACTCCTAAACAACTTGGAGTCGGACCTTCTTTTCATACTATTTAGATAGCTCAGGAATGGGAAAGATGCGATCCCATAACTATCAGAAACAAGGTTGACCGAACCATAGTACATGCTCTCATCAAATCCGTAGTCGGCTCAATCCTTTTTTTAGGAAAAGATTGGGCCGAGTTGAATTGCAATCAATTTAGTAAAACTTACTGAATTATGGTAGAACTTACTGAATTATGTGCGTTTTTTTTTGATCTTTCTATTTCGCTTTATCTAGTTTATCTACCGGATCGAAGTCAAATTTGATTGCTTTCCATACTTCACAAGCAGCGGCTAATTCTGGACTCCATTTAGCTGCTGCGCGAATAATTTCATTACCTTCACGAGCAAGATCACGTCCTTCATTACGAGCTTGTACGCACGCTTCTAAAGCCACCCTGTTAGCTACTGCACCAGGTGCATTTCCCCAAGGGTGTCCTAAGGTTCCGCCACCAAATTGAAGTACAGAATCATCTCCAAAGATTTCGGTCAAAGCAGGCATATGCCAAACATGGATACCCCCTGAAGCCACAGGTATAACACCAGGCATAGAGACCCAATCTTGAGTGAAAAAGATACCACGGCTACGATCTTTTTCAATATAATCATCACGTAGTAAATCAACAAAACCTAAAGTCATCTCACGCTCACCTTCCAGTTTACCTACTACTGTACCAGAGTGAATATGATCTCCACCAGACATACGTAATGCTTTAGCTAGTACACGGAAATGAATACCATGGTTTTTCTGTCTATCAATAACTGCATGCATTGCGCGGTGGATGTGCAGAAGTAGACCATTATCACGGCAATAAAAAGACAAACTAGTATTTGCAGTGAATCCCCCAGTTATGTAGTCATGCATGATGATAGGAACTCCTAATTCTCTAGCAAATACTGCTCTTTTGATCATTTCTTCAGATGTACCTGCAGTAGCATTCAAGTAGTGCCCTTTGATTTCACCTGTTTCGGCTTGTGCTTTATAAATTGCTTCGGCACAGAACAAGAAACGATCTCTCCAACGCATAAATGGTTGTGAGTTTACGTTTTCATCATCTTTGGTAAAATCAAGTCCACCACGTAGACATTCATAACATGCTCTACCGTAATTCTTTGCGGATAATCCCAATTTTGGTTTAATAGTACATCCCAATAGAGGACGACCATACTTGTTCAACTTATCTCTTTCAGCTTGGATACCGTGAGGTGGACCTTGGAAAGTTTTTGAATAAGCAGGAGGAATTCGTAAGTCTTCCAAGCGTAGAGCTCGTAAGGCTTTGAAACCAAATACATTACCTACAATAGAAGTAAACATGTTAGTAACAGAACCTTCTTCGAAAAGGTCTAAAGGATAAGCTATATAGGCAATATATTGATTTTCTTCTCCAGCAACAGGTTCGATATGATAGCATCGCCCTTTGTAACGATCAAGACTGGTAAGTCCATCAGTCCAAACAGTTGTCCATGTACCAGTAGAAGATTCCGCCGCTACTGCAGCTCCTGCTTCTTCAGGAGGGACTCCAGGTTGAGGAGTTACTCGGAACGCTGCCAAGATATCAGTATCTTTGGTTTCGTACTCAGGAGTATAATAAGTAAGTTTGTAATCTTTAACCCCTGCTTTAAACCCAACATTAGCTTTAGTCTCTGTTTGTGGTGACATAAGCCCCTTTTTACAACTTATGAATTAAGAATTCTCAAAAGAACAAGATCTACTCGAGATGGACTTTAAATGCAGTAAAAATCTTTCATTTCAAAAAAAAATCAATTAAGATTTCTAATTGTTATGCTAACATGACATTATATGATATTGGAGGTATTTTTCGGTGTATTTGGTGCATCAAATACACCCTTAATTATATTTGATGCACCAAATACACCCTTAATTATATGTTCTTTCATATTTCTAGTGCAAGCGAATCCAATTCTTATTCTTGTTTTGCAAATTGATAAATTTCTAATGGGATTTTTTTTCCTAGATTTTAATATCTATTTTTAAAATAAGAATATTTACGGGTTTTCCGCTTGACAGTGATATGTTTTGTATATCTAAATCCTAGATGTGAAAATAAGCATAATTCATCCACGAAAGAATTTAAAAACATAAATCTAATCTAGATTAAAAAATAAAAAAAGATTGACTGAACCTAAGAAAGAACTTATTGAAATTGAATGAATAACGAATTTAATAAGATTCAAATTAAATCGGTTAAGATCGTTAACTAAATGTTATTATGTTATTTTCGTTTTCTTTTTTATTGAATTAAATTGATCAGCTTGCTATTGAACATTGGTTTTTGCTTTGGTTTTTGCTTTCATACTATGCAAAAAAAAAATTGCAAAATATTTAAATTTTTCTAATTATGAATCCTACTACTTCTAATCCTGTGGTTTCCACACAAAATATAGGACAGATCGCTCAAATTATTGGCCCAGTACTCGATATTGTCTTTCCTCCGGGGAAAATGCCTAATATTTATAATGCTTTGGTAGTTAAGGGTCGAGATACGGTTGGTCAGCAGATTAATGTTACTTGTGAGGTGCAACAATTATTAGGAAATAGTCTCGTTAGAGCTGTAGCTATGAGTGCTACAGATGGTTTAACGAGAGGAATGGAAGTGATTGACACAGGGGCTGCTTTAAGTGTTCCAGTTGGTGGAGCGACCCTTGGACGAATTTTCAACGTTCTTGGAGAACCTATTGATAATTTAGGCCCTGTGGATATTAGTACAATATCTCCTATTCATAGATCTGCACCTGCTTTTATAGAATTAGATACAAAATTATCAATCTTTGAAACAGGTATTAAAGTAGTAGATCTTTTAGCTCCTTACCGCCGTGGAGGAAAAATCGGACTATTCGGGGGAGCTGGAGTAGGCAAAACAGTACTGATCATGGAATTGATCAACAACATTGCTAAAGCTCACGGAGGTGTATCCGTATTTGGTGGAGTAGGAGAACGTACTCGTGAAGGAAATGATCTTTATATGGAAATGAAAGAATCCGGAGTTATTAATGAAAAAAATCTTTCGGAATCAAAAGTAGCTCTAGTCTATGGTCAAATGAATGAACCCCCAGGAGCTCGTATGAGAGTTGGTTTAACTGCCCTAACTATGGCAGAATATTTCCGAGATGTTAATAAACAAGATGTGCTTCTATTCATCGACAATATCTTTCGCTTTGTCCAAGCAGGATCAGAGGTATCCGCTTTATTAGGTAGAATGCCTTCCGCAGTTGGTTATCAACCCACCCTTAGTACAGAAATGGGTTCTTTGCAAGAAAGAATTACTTCTACCAAAAAGGGAGCTATAACTTCAATCCAAGCAGTTTACGTACCTGCAGATGACTTGACTGACCCTGCTCCTGCTACAACATTTGCACATTTAGATGCTACTACCGTACTATCAAGACCATTAGCTGCCAAAGGTATTTATCCAGCAGTGAGTCCCCTAGATTCAACATCTACTATGTTACAACCAAGCATTGTTGGCGATGAACATTATGAAACTGCGCAAAGAGTTAAGCAAACTTCACAACGTTACAAAGAACTTCAGGACATTATAGCGATTCTCGGATTAGATGAATTATCTGAGGAAGATCGTTTAACTGTAGCAAGAGCACGAAAAATTGAGCGTTTCTTATCACAACCCTTCTTCGTGGCAGAAGTCTTTACTGGTTCTCCAGGAAAATATGTTGGTCTTGCAGAAACCATTAGGGGATTTCAACAGATCCTTTGCGGAGAATTAGACGAATTGCCCGAGCAAGCTTTTTATTTGGTGGGTAATATCGATGAAGCTACCGCGAAAGCTATAACTTTATAAAGCAAATTGAAGAAATGACCTTAAAACTTTGTGTACTGACTCCTAATCGAATTATTCTGGATTCAGAAGTAAAAGAAATCATTTTATCTACAAATAGTGGTCAAATTGGTGTATTACCAAATCACGCTCCTATTGCCACAGCTGTCGATATAGGTCTTTTGAGAATACGCCTCAACGACCAATGGTTAAGGGTGGCTCTAATGGGTGGTTTTGCCAGAATTGGCAATAATGAAATCATCATTTTAGGAAATGATGCAGAGAAAAGTACTGACATTGATCCGCAAGAAGCTCAAGAAACTCTTGAAATAGCTGAAGCTAACTTGAGGAAAGCTAAGGGTAAAAGACAAGTCATTGAAGCGAATCTAGCTCTTAGACGAGCTAGGACACGAGTAGAGGCTGTCAAAAATATTTCTTAGTGGTTTTTGATACTGTCTTCTTCGAATTGAAAAAAATCAGTTTGAATCAGATACAAAGAAAAAAAGAATGAAATATCAAAATTAACTTATTAGATTAGATTACATACCAAAGTAAATGCAAGAGTATCTTATCTAATAAGTTCTACCTACTATTGGATTTGAACCAATGACTCCCGCCGTATGAAAGCAGTACTCTAACCACTGAGTTAAGTAGGTAGTTCAAAACCAAAAATAAGATTCTATCACTTTTCTAATTATAGATAGAATATTCTATCTAGGCAATACCAATCTATTAAAAGTAAATAGATTCAGAAATTTCTCATATGGATTAGGCTTGACAAGAAATATTTTTTGTGTTAAGATTTTTCGTACAAGGGCTATAGCTCAGTTGGTAGAGCACCTCGTTTACACGTGCGCCAATGTTTTTCAAAGAAGCTTATTATGCAATGAACATTCAAAAATCAATGTCTTACTCCATAGATTGGAAATTAAGGGAGAACAATAGCCTGACAAATACTTGGTTTAGTTCGATTCTGATATGATTTTCGATACAAAATCGAATAAAACCTGTCATTGATTTGCTAGTTGATAAGGTTAATACCCAATCTATTTAATGCTAGGCATAATGAGTATAAGGACCTCAAAAAACCTCTTTTCGTCCTATGATACTTTAAGGTGTATAAAGTGTCATACTTGCAGTGGAACGATAGAGATTTTCTTAATTCTATTAATTTCATTTCACCTAGGTGAAATAAAATAGGCCGAAGGCAGACCTAAGTCAAGCTAACCCTTCTTTGAAAAACTTTGGTATTGCTCTTAGATCAGGATACCTATAATGAATCAGAGCACACGGAATCATCTTTTTATCTTTATTTTTTTCATAAAGAAAAAATATGGTGGATTAACTGATTTTCTTTCAGTTAATGAAAGAGCCCAATGCAACAAAATGCATGTTGGGTCTTTGAAACAGTTCGAATCATTTCGATAATAAATTCAGTTTGATCTGTTTTACCGAGAAGGTCTACGGTTCGAGTCCGTATAGCCCTAATCCATTTCATTTTTCAAGACTTTTTTTTTTGTATGTTTAGAGAACTATCTCTCTTAATATCTTTTAAGATCTTAATATAGGATTATATATCCTAATTAATCTAATTAATTATTGGAATGTATTAAGTTCCAATATATTATTATATTCTTAATAGTCTTTTACTATTTAATTTTTTAAATAAGATATTTTTTTATTTATTATTTATTCTATCTTTTGGACTTTTGGAATAAAAGATAGAACTAAAAAAAAATAGAAAGTGAAACCAAATGAGAGAAATTTTTCTCGTCTGTCTAAAAAGATCTTATGTTTACATTATATCTAACTAGAATGGAAATTATAAATGAATTGAATGAAATAGAATCTTTAAACAAGACATGTCACAAAGTCAATTCGTTTGTTTGAGAAAAATATATTCTTGTTTCACTTAGGAGAAGAAGTTCTGGATGAATTAACAATGCTAATTCGAATTAATTAATTCAGCATATTTCCATTTTTACGAAGGAGTACATTTATGTTTCTGCTTCATGAATATGATATTTTATGGGCATTTCTCATAATATCAATCCTTTTGCCTATCTTAGCATTTTTGATTTCAGCACTTTTAGCCCCGGTTCGTGAAGGACCAGAAAAGCTTTCTACTTATGAATCAGGTATAGAACCAATAGGAGATGCTTGGTTACAATTCCGAATTCGCTATTATATGTTTGCTCTTGTTTTTGTTGTTTTTGATGTTGAAACAGTCTTTCTTTATCCATGGGCAATGAGTTTCGATATATTAGGTGTATCTTTATTTATCGAAGCTCTTATTTTCGTGCTTATCCTAATTGGTGGTTCAGTTTATGCATGGCGAAAAGGAGCATTAGAATGGTCTTAACTAAATATTCAGAAAAACGAAAAAAAACACAAGAACAAAATTCCGTTAACACTAAGACGGTTATGAATTTGATTGAGTTCTCGTTACTTGATCAAACAACCCCCAATTCAGTTATTTCAACTACATCAAATGATCTTTCAAATTGGTCAAGACTTTCCAGTTTATGGCCTCTTTTATATGGTACTAGTTGTTGTTTTATTGAATTTGCTTCATTAATAGGTTCGCGATTTGATTTTGATCGTTATGGATTGGTACCAAGATCAAGTCCTAGGCAAGCGGACCTAATTTTAACAGCTGGCACTGTAACAATGAAAATGGCTCCTTCTTTAGTGCGATTATATGAACAAATGCCTGAACCAAAATATGTCATTGCTATGGGAGCTTGTACTATAACAGGGGGAATGTTCAGTACTGATTCTTATAGTACTGTTCGGGGAGTTGATAAGCTAATTCCTGTGGATGTTTATTTACCGGGATGCCCGCCTAAACCAGAGGCAGTTATAGATGCTATAACAAAACTTCGTAAAAAGATATCTCGAGAAATAATTGAAGATAGAATTAGATCTCAAGAAGAAAATCGATGTTTTACTACTAATCATCAATTTCTTATTCAAGACAGTACTCATATTGGAAATTACGAGCAGGAATGGATAAATCAATCACAATCTACTTCAGAAAAAAGAAAAATTTTCTAAAAATTTTTTAGATCTAAAAATTGAGTACCTTTTTACGAACTAACCTTAATTAGGTAAGGTTATTTTTTGCAGAATTAAGAAAGAGCAAGTCAACCTTTACTTTTACTTTCCAATTTTTTGGTGAAATACTTAATTTATACATAATAATGTCAGAGAGATCAATATAATGGAGGAGGATCGTTTGCAAAATTATTTATCTGATTGGCTAGTCAATCATGAACTAGTTCATAGATCTTTAGGCTTTGATTCTCGAGGAATAGAAACCTTACAAATAAAGGCCGAGGATTGGGACTCCATTGCTGTCATTTTATATGTATATGGTTACAATTATTTACGCTCTCAGTGTGTTTATGATGTAGCACCTGGGGGATTTTTAGGTAGCGTATATCATCTTACAAGAATACAATATGATATATATAATCCAGAAGAGATATGTATAAAAGTATTTGTGTCAAGAAATAATCCTAGAATTCCGTCTGTTTTATGGATTTGGAAAAGTGCTGATTTTCAAGAACGTGAATCTTATGATATGTTTGGAATCTCTTATGATAATCATCCACGTCTTAAACGTATCTTAATGCCTGAAAGTTGGATAGGCTGGCCCTTGCGTAAGGACTATATTACTCCAAATTTCTATGAAATGCAAGATGCCCTTTGAATGATAAAAAACTAATGTTCATTTATATGACACGACTTCAAATTTCATTATTCAAGTCAATGAATATTTTGAAATTCTATTTTAGATGAAATAAACAAAATATCTGCTGGATTCCTATTCGAATCATGATATACTAAGCTAACAGTATTTAGATTTTTTCATTTGGAGGAGAAAGAAATAAAATATTTATTGATTTTCTATCAACTGAAGATTTTAGAATTGTACTTCAGAAAGTAAGGTAAGCAAGAAAGAAACAGAATAAATAGAAAGAAAAATAAAGAAATACCAAATTAAGAAATAAAAAGGTTTCAAATTTGAAAAAGCATTCTTTCTATCTATTCTTATCCTCCAACTCTTTATCTAAAGCTAAAGAGTTTTTTTTTATTTCGATAATAAATATTATTATATTATCTTTCAAAAATGATGTTTCTATTTCTTTATATAGAAAAAGTGAAAAAACATTCTATATATATATATATATGCATATAATATATATATATAATAATATATATGAAAAATTGAGTTTATATACTAAAAAAAAATATATATATATATATTTTTTTTTTTAATTAATTAAAATATATTAATTAGAATAAAATTCTATAATAGAATTAATTCTTACCCAATATATTTTATTTTTGTCTTACCAGGAACCAGATTCGAACTGGTGACACGAGGATTTTCAGTCCTCTGCTCTACCACCTGAGCTATCCCGGCTATCCTCATAAATTTCTTGTGAATCACCTGAGTAGAATACTCGTACCTATACCCTTGTATCTACGTCAATTAAAAAAATGTTAAAATATTTATATTAATTGGTATTATTAATATAAATAATAATTGGTAATTATTTCAATATAGAGATTCTTTGCCTATGCTTAGATTCTTTTCATATGCTTTTAAAATAAAAGCATATAGAAATATTGTATAAAATGCATTTTTTTTGAAGATCTATTTGCCAAATGAAAAACTAGAATGAATTAGAAAGTTTAGTAAATCTTTTTTCACTTTTTCATCAAAATCAAAAAAAAAGAAGAAAAATTTAGGAAATCAAATGGGCTTTTTATTGGGGATAGAGGGACTTGAACCCTCATGATTTAAAAAATCGACGGATTTTCCTCTTACTATAAATTTCATTGTTGTCGATATTGACATGTAGAATGGACTCTCTCTTTATTCTTCTTGGATTTATCATCATTTTTTCTTCAATATAAAAAACTCTATATATAATTAATAATATATTCAATTTATTACTCAAAATTGAGTTTTTTTTTCATTGAACTTTATATTCGAATCAATTCACCATAAAGGATTCATTATTTTTTTAATTCAGCAAAATTTAGGAATTTGCTATTCCATAATCAATAGCAATTTCTTAATTCATATGAAAATATTATTTGATTGTTATCATGATTAATCATTTGATTAATCAGTATATACGTACGTCTTTGGTATAGACGGCTGGCTATCCTTTCTTTTATTTCGTCTCGAGAGAGAAATTCTAGCAATGCAACATAATAAACTCTATTCGTTAGAATAGCTTCCATCGAGTCTCTGCACCTATCCTTTTTTTATATAAAAAAAAAATTTTATAATATAAAAAAAAATTTAGAATAATAATATTCTATATATATTATATATTTTTTTATATTTTTTCAAAATAATGATTTGGCTCAGGATTGCCCTTTTTTAATTCCAGGGTTTCTCTGAATTTGGAAGTTAACACTTAGCAAGTTTCCATACCAAGGCTCAATCCAATGTAAGTCCGTAGCGTCTACCAATTTCGCCATATCCCCTTTTCTTTCTTCTTTTTTTGAGACTAAAATGCAATTTTTATTTTTATCTATTTCTCTTCTATTTCTAATATCTCATCCATTTTTTTATTTATTTTTTAGTTTAGTCAGAAATGATTTTATTAATTAATTATTGATTTTCAATAATCTAAAGTTCTACATTTATTTTTTTTTTCAAATGAAATTGAAAACTTGAGTTAATCGAAATTAAGATTGTATCTTTTTTTTTCTCTGTCATTGAATGATTTGCTTTTTTTACTAAAAATTGCTAGGAAAAATTAAAAAAGATAACATTTTGATTAGAAAAATTTGATTTTTTTTGCTGATAAAATCACAATTTTCCTATCAAAAGAAAATTGCTTTTATTGAATAAAATAATAAAAAAGTCACTTATTTCTTATTTATTAGCAAATCATCTAAGATTTGGTATAGACGTAGAAATTTTTTTAATGTAGTACATTAAAGGGTTAGTAATGAGTGAGGTTAAAAAAATAGGAAAACCACTATTTTTCTATTCATTTGTTATTAGTTTTGAATAAAAAATCAATAAAAATGGGGGTAGAAGATTTTTGAAGGTTCAAATCCCCTTATAAATATAAGGCAATAATCATTGCCTTAATTTCCTTATACCTCGAAAAGTACAACAGTCTGGTAGTTAAACAAGAATCTGCCATCCCACGGGTTCAACGTCTCCGCACCAAGTTTACTATAACTCAATTAGTTCAAAACTAATTAACTCAACAACAAGTTTTTTCTCTGTTGCAGACTTTTGATTTCATCATAGCTAAGCTAAGCTATGTTACGGAATTTGGAAAATCTTATTCATTCTTAAGTAACCATATTATGGATATAGATCCATTCAATTTCATATTTTCTTATAATGCAAGATTGGATTTCATTTATTTATATTATTCAATACGTCGATGGGATTATATCCCGAATTTAACATATTTTTATTTTACAAGTGAAAAACATAAGGTTTAGATCTATCTAAATCAAAAAATTTTCTTTTCTATTTATACATTTTTATTTTCTATTTATACATAATTTTCTATTTATACATATAATTTTTTTTCTATTTATACATATAATTTTTTTTCTATTTATACATAATTTTCTATTTATACATACATATAAGTAAAAATATAAGCAAAATAAGAAAAAAAACACAGATCGTAAGATAAAAATCCTCAAAAAGGGCTTTGGAATCATTTCTAGTTGCTAGTTGAAAAAATAAAAGATTTCAATTACGATTTTTGGTTTTTTTGCTATGATTTAAAGTGCGACTTCGACCGAGATCACTGGTGTTCAAAGTTTGTATCAAAAAACTACAAAGGAGAGGTTTTAATATCCTCTTGTTTTTCTGTTGAGAAATTTTCCATTAACCGATTAGCATTTTCATTAAATACTTTGAAAAATCTCAAAAAAGATAACATCAAAACAACAAAAAATACTTTGAAAAATCTCAAAAAAGATAACATCAAAACAACAAAAGATCTTTTAGACAAAATAGATTTGAAGAATGTATCTATAATAGACAATATAGGTATAACAGAAAACTATTTTGAAAAAAAAAAAAGAAATTTATGCTCAAGTATCTGAGCTTATGAATTTTTTTTCCATTTTTAATAAGTTTCGATTTAAGTTTAAGATAGAAGAGTTAGTAAGGGAGTTAGGGGGCATATCAACTTTTCCTATTTCCGCTTTAGGATTTAAAGGGCAAATCCCGAAATGTCTGGAAGAAAAGATGAGGGTAGATAAATCCTCAAAAAACTTCAATGAATCTTTATTAAAGAAAAAGAGGGATACATAAAGACTTCTTTTTTCATAAAAAAAATTTATTCTAAGATATATAATTTTTATAAATATTGTTGAATTATAGATTCGTTTAATCCATATTAGGATAAGTAAGTTATTTTGATATAGATATGTCAGGAATGGTTATTTCACAGTAATTATCCTTGACATACCTTATTTATGATCCATTCCGTGAAAAAAACTAAGCTTTGTGTTAAATTGTTAAATTTAAGAAGATCAAAGAAATTGCGTCCAATAGGATTTGAACCTATACCAAAGGTTTAGAAGACCTCTGTCCTATCCGTTAGACAATGGACGCTTTTCATACCAAATTTGATTTTGTTTAGATCAAACAAAGATTTTTTTTATATTTTTTACAAATTGGTTGAGAGAAAAAGAAAAGATGTATATAAAAACTTAGGATATATATATATATAAGAAATAAAAAGCGGGTAGCGGGAATCGAACCCGCATCGTTAGCTTGGAAGGCTAGGGGTTATAGTCGACGTTGCTTGATCATTTTGAACGTCTCTAATTCAAAACCGAACATGAGATTTTTGTTTCATTCGGCTCCTTTATGGAAGATTGAATAATGTATTCTCATCAAGGATACATTAGATCCATAACATCTATGTCAGCTTTTCTGTCTGAATGTATCTAAAATTATCTGCTTTTTAGATGATCCTTCTGAAGAAGAGAAATTATATTATATTAAATTTCTCTAGTTTAGTTACTTCGTTTTCTATTTTTATTTGTATGATCTTCAGGAAAAGAATTTCGTTTCTACCGAGCTGAATATAGAATATTTTCATGGTTCTAGCAAATTAGAACCATCATTTTTGAACTATTTTGCTTCAAAAAATTCTTTTTTCGAATCAAAAAATCGAAGATCTAGTTACGATTGGAAATCAACTTTTGCATCTTTATCCATAGATCCTTTACTTATACTTTATATATAAACTGGATACATTTCAATCCAATTCAAAATTATGCTTCACGACTTTCTATCCATAATTGAATATCCAATTTCAATTAGCTTTTTTTGAAAAAGAAAGAATCGTGATAATGTATATGTTTCCTCAAATACAAAATTCTATTGAGAGGATAAGGATGAAACCCTTTTTTTTTAAATAAAAAAAAATTTTTTGATCCCAGAAAAAAACTGAAGGATCCCTTAACTTTTAAGTTAGATTTTTAATAGAACGAATCACACTTTTACCACTAAACTATACCCGCTATATATTTATTATAGTATATAAATACATCATTTGTCGAATAAATATGAGATAGGATAAAAATAGTATCTGAATTCTGAGAATTTTGATTTTGCCATACCATATATTTCGTCTCCGCGTAGAGAATAAATCAAAAAAATCAATAAAATAAATAAAGTTTCATTTTTTTCATAAAAATTATTCAATTAAAAACATAAGTTTCTAATATAATAAGAAACAAATCTCTAGATCTCTAGTTAGATTTTTTGTTATTTTTTTTTTTATTGTTTGAAAAGAAGTCATTATCATTACTAAATAAATTCAAGGTTTTGATTCCATATGTATGAAGGATTTTTTTTTTAAAGGTCAACTATAGATTTTTTATTTTATATGTTTTTTATTTTTTCAATGTTGCTAACATATCAGATAGATCTTAATTTAGCAAATTAATAGATAGATCTTAATTTAGCAAATAGATAGATCTTATATGATAATATAGTAATTCATCGCAATTGGAAGAAATTTTATTAAATAATTAAATAAAGTAAGGAGATTTATGTAATAAATAAATTAATTCTAATGCGATAAAATTCTATTAAATTAAATTTGATCGAAATATTTTCAAAACAAAATATTTCAAAAATATTTCATATATGAATAGTTTTTAACAATATGAAAGACTAGTTTTATATATATGAAATGTTATTAAATGTTTTGATTCTTGACTAACTAATCAAGAGTCATCTTTGATTTGAAAAAAAAAAGGATATAAAATCCAAAAAGAATCCTATATTATATAATAATAATACTTTTAGATATGAGAATGAAACAGAAATATGAAAATGATAATTTATATTGTTGTTGCTATTTCAATAAACAATATTATTGTTAATTTAATATTTTTGTTTTTTTTTGTTTTTTATATAAAAAAACATTGGATCCTGATGATCCATGAAATATTCCTTGAACTAAGAGTAGAGAAGGAAAAGCTTGGTTAGTTTTTAATCAGATCAGGCTGGGTTAAGATTTCGTAAAAAAAAATTAACTAAAAAAAAAAACAAATTAAGTAATTTGAAGAAAAATTTTTTTTGAAGTAATTTCAGTTATGATCAAAATATTTAAGTTATTATCGAAATATAGTATATATTATATTTCGAATTTTCTTATCTTATTAATGTTTTGATAAGAAAATTCGAAAAATTTCGATATGTTTCTTTATATCTTTTATACTTTTATATCTTGCTTTTATAATTTATTGTAAGAAAGTGATTAATTCAAAATCATTTTTTTTTTATTAGTATATATGAATTTGAATAATATATATTCAAGAATATAATATAGAAAAGTAGATTCAAGAATATAATATAGAAAAGTAGATTTCCTAATAAAATTGTACTTTCTCTTTCTATTTCATATAGAATAAAAAAACAAGGATTTTTCTAAATCTTTATTTTATATATCACATCACAGCGCAGAAAAAATCATTGATTTTTAATGAATTTGGAGAGATGGCTGAGTGGACTAAAGCGGCGGATTGCTAATCCGTTGTACGAATTTTTTGTACCGAGGGTTCGAATCCCTCTCTTTCCGCTCTCTCTTATGATTTAGTATTTTTGGATTCATAAGAATTTTGATTCATATTATTGTATCATAAGAAAATTAATGATAAAAAAAAATAAAGAAAAAAAGAAAAACTAAGAATCTTTTGCTTTTATTCCTCACGCCCAGGATTACGCCCTGGATCATTAGATAAAAATCCGAAGATAAAAAGGGACACAAAGAATATAACTACTGTGTAAACAAAAAGTTTGAGAGTAAGCATTATAAAATCTCCAAGATCTTTTTTTTGTTTTTAAGGGAATAAATTACCTTTTCTTACGAAAAAAAACCTTGTTTTCTTATTTAAGTTTAAGAGAAAGAATCTTTTTTTTCAAATTTTTTCTCGTATTTAAGAATTAGTTATTTTAGAAACTTAAAGGTTTGCACTCATTGGAAGATCAGAACAGACAGAAAAAAAGCTGATTCCAATTTATTGCTGCAATGATTAATTGCATATTAATCTCGATTCTGGGAATAACTATAATATAAGTCACTATATTATAATTATAAGTCGCTTTTTAATATCCATTTTTCGAATTGATTTATTAAAAGATTTCAAATTTTATCGAAAACTTACAGCAGCTTGCCAAACAAAAGCTAAGAGAAAAAAGAATACAGGTATAACAGGCATAATATCTACAATTGGATTGAAAATCGCATAAGCTTCAGGCAATTTGGCCAAGAAAGAACTACTCGGATAAAAGACAGAATTAAGACAGATACAGATTAAACTAAAGATATTAAGCATAAAAAGATTTCGTTCTTGTAGATTAGATAATTTTACAAATTATTTTTATAATTATAAGAGAAAAATGAGAAAAACAGATTGAAAAATTCTTCCTTTTCTTTAGGTTTTTCCCAAATCCTAAATCCTTTTCTCGATTCTCATTCTCAAATGAGAATACAAGGATTTCTACTTTCATATAATATCTTAATTATAAAAAACGATCAATCAAATTTTTGATCCTATCCTATATTATCTCCATTTTTATCTATATGTGTTAAAATTTTAACATACTATGTATGTATTTGGATATTATGACTAGTTAATGAGGGCTCATTTTTTCTTAAAAAAAAATAGAGTTCCTTTGAAAAACAAAAAAGAAAATAGGAAAAAGGGCCTTCCTTGGATTTGAACCGATGACTTTTGTCTTCAAAAACCTTTTTATACCATCCAAAAACGCGGGGAAAAGGGCTAGTATGATTTTTTGGAGAATAGGAACTGACTTTTTATCTAAGTCTATTTCTCTAGGAATCTAAGTTTATTTCTCTAGGATTAGAGTAGAATCAGCCGGAGAAGCTTGAGAGATGATGGTTTGGTTTACCCTACAGTGGATGTTAGTTTAATTGGTCAATTCTTTTTTGAATTTGCATCATAGATGGATTTTTACTACGTAAATTGATCGAATATTTCTGAAAAGAAGTTTTATCTACTCTACTACTTTTTACTTGCTATGATGGTAGATAACACTTTTTAGGTAGGAGTAGGATAGTTCTTTTTCTTAGATTTAGATTCTATAAAAATAAAAGGACGTTGATACTTAAGATATCCAACTCATTACAAAATATTCTGTAACTAGTAGATTTGATTCAAGTATCTTGGCAAAAAGAGAAAAAATTCGAATAGAATTCTGAATCGTAAAATAGATTCGGGATACTATACTTGAAACTCCTATCAAGGTTTTTTCTTTTTTTTTTTTCACTTCAATTATCCATGCTAAAAAAATAGTACTGAGGGCCTCGAAATAGAAAATATTTTTTATTTTTTTTTTTTTGAAGAAGTCTTCTTTCGAAGAATAAAACTACAATTAAATTTAATTTAATATTTTTCATAGGAATCTCTTTAGCTCATGGGTTATAGCATCCAATTTGCAATGCAATGGTCAATGGTTCGATTTCCAGAATCGATTTTTTTTATAGATTCTTTATTTTAATTTTAATTGAAAAATAAAAAATCTCTCGCTTTCCAAAAAAAAAAAAGAAAATAAAAAAACGTTGGATTCCGTTTTTGCCCTCTTTTTATCTTAACATATATATGTATATTTTATACAACTGGTTCAGAAGCGTCTGATATATTGAGCATTTTCATTTTCAATTTTGATGATTTTCAATATATTAAATAAAACTCTTGACATAAGTTTCTTTTTTTATCATTATATATAAACTCATTATATATATAAGTTAGTTTTTTATATATAAGTTAGTTACAATCAATTTTGTTAATTGAAGTTTGAAAAACTTCAAATTTTTATTTCTCGTCTGTCGTAGCAAAAAATGTTGGTTGAATACTAGCAAAAACACTTCCAATCCAATTTATGGAATTGGATTGAGATTGAAGAATAAAGAGTAAAAATATATTATTATTCGATAATAATGATAATTTCTATTCTATTAGTTTCGAATAGAAAATCGATGGAAATGGGGCGTCGCCAAGCGGTAAGGCAACGGGTTTTGGTCCCGTTATTGCGAAGGTTCGAATCCTTCCGTCCCAGGTTTGTTTTTTTTATGAAACAAAAGATATAGTTTACATTTATTTAATATAAATAAAAATATATTAAAGCAGAATTTCAATTCGAAAATGAAATTTATTCTAAGAATCTCTTTTATTTATATTTAAAATTTAAAAGAAAAAGAAATAAAAAGATTTTAGTAAAATACCATATTCTTTCTTTTTTCCAAACCAGAAAGAAATATTGAATTCATCAAACATAATATGTTTGTACTGAAACTTCTAATGTTTTAATTTATCAAACATAATATGTTTGTACTGAAAATTCTTCAGTAAGAATTTAGTCTCTTAAATTTTATTTATTTGTTTTGTTCGGAATTATTACATAACATGATGTCTCTTTTTTCAAAGAAAGGCCTCTTTATTCTTGTTTTCAAAACCTAACGAAGTTTCAAAACAAAACCTAAAAGAGTAAATAAAAAAGAATAGAAATTCTTTTTTCTATTTTTTTGATCTGATAAATTATTGAAATTTATTTAACTAGAATTTAACTACTTTAAATAAAATTGAAATATTTTCAATTTTTTATTTTATGAAGTTTCACTTATAATATCATTATAAATCATTTAAAATAATAATTGAGCAAAAATTTTTCTAATTCATCTGCTTGCATTTTAATATTTTATTCTCATTTTAGAATTGGTCAAAAAAAAATTCTTGAGCTTTTTTTAAGTAAAAGAAAATTTGTATAAAAAAATATGTTCTTATATTTCTATAAGATGTATATTATGATATACCTTGTTTTATTTCAGCAATAATCTTTGTAATAACTAAAAAAGAACTTTCGATTAAGTGAAAACAATCTTTATCTATGATTTCTTAATTAGATTTATTAATTAAATAAGAAAAAAAATTATAGAGATTGAAATCTCTAATCTCTACAAAAAAAAGAACCAGTCTCAACTTTTAATCAAAAAAATCTATATACAAAAAATCCAATTGATGATACTTTTTTTTTAGTATTTTACTTTACGATCTTGTTTTGTTTATTCTTTAATTCAGTTTTAATTTTGATTTTTCAAAATGAAATTCTCATAAAAAAAAAAAAAAGGAGGAATTTTTATGTCTCGTTATCGAGGACCTCGTTTCAAAAAAATACGCCGTCTGCGAGCTTTACCAGGACTAGTTCAAAGAAAGAAATATAGAAAATTGAAATTTAGACCTGTTGATGCTAAAATTCCTTTTAGGAAAAAAAAAAAACCATATCGTATTCGTTTAGAAGAAAAACAGAAAATACGTTTTCACTATGGTTTGACAGAACGACAATTAGTTAGATATATACATATCGCTGGAAAAAGCAAAGGATCAACAGGTCAAGTTTTGTTACAACTGCTTGAAATGCGTTTGGATAACATCCTTTTTCGCTTGGGTATGGCTTCGACCATTCCTGGAGCCAGACAATTGGTGAACCATAGACATATTTTAGTTAATGGTCATATAGTTGATATACCAAGTTATCGTTGCAAACCCAGAGATATCATTACTATAAAGGATAACGAAAGATCTTTTGATCTTGTTAAAAAATCTATTGCTTCATCTGCCCAAAATAAATTGCCAAAACATTTGACTATTTCAAAAAACTATACAGGACGAGTAAAAAAAATAATAGATAGGCCAGAAGTTGGTTTGCAAATAGATGAGTTCTTAGTTGTAGAATATTATTCTCGTCAGATTTGAATCCAAGCAAATAAAAGTTCTTATAATTTTTCCTTTTTCGTCGAATTCAAACTAAAAAAATTGAATCCTGAATTTCTATTTTCGAATTAATGTATCAAAAATAAATCCACATCTATTAACATTTAATGTAGACTTTTTTCTTTTTTTTTCCTCTATTTGTTCAATTGGGATGAGCATAAGTTATAATAATGCGAAAAAATATTATTCTCTCTTTTTATTTTTAGGAGGAAAAAAAGAACTCTTGTGGAACCAATAAAAGATATTATGTCCTACGTACGTTTGGATCATCATAGTCAAATCATTCTGGGTTATCTTATACGTCGAAATCGTATACGCCTGGTACTGGAAGATAGAGTACTGATTGAGATAAGTGATTATGATTCAAATTCAAATACTAGAATAAAAAAAACTATATAAAGCAGAGGAGAATCCCACCTCTTCCGAATCATTGTTGGATACGTAAACTACAAATCCAAAAAGCAATGATCCCCCTTAATCATATGGATCAAGAGAACATATGATCAAGAAGTAATTTGTGCATAATGCATAAGAAGTAGACATGTCTAAATAAAAGCATATTTCAAAAATTCTCTAACTAATGATTCTCTAACTAATGACAATTAATTTGAATTGGATACAAGGAAAAAACTAAATAGGTAGAAGTTTTTAGTAGAGTCAATACTGTAGATATCTAATAACTTCTATCTACAATCTTTTATCTACAATTGCATTTGAACCAAAGAAAGACTACTCCCGTATGAAAATAATATTCTAACTCCTGAGTTAAGTAGGTAATTCAAAACCAAAAACCGTAATCTCACTTATAGGGTGAATAGTACATTCCTTAGTTCTTTTTTTCTTCATTCTTGAAAAAAAGAAGTTTTTAAAATTATTTCTTTTTTGAAAAAAGTTCGTGAGGTAGAAAATGCGGGAGAGGATAAATCCAAGGTTTCAAAAAAAAAAAAAAGAAAAGAGTGACTCCAGAATCAAGACTAAAGAAATCTATCGAATCAAAAAAATCGAAATAATTCTAGACTAGAAAGGTAAAAAAACAAAGAAATTGAAATATAGATATACGAATATGAAATTCAAATCGAGGCACCCATTCTATGACAGATCTTAATTTACCTTCTGTTTTTGTACCTTTAATAGGCCTCATATTTCCAGCATTGTCAATTATTTTTTTATTTATTTATGTGCAAAAAAATAATATTTTATAAATCCTAGATTTCTAGTTAGTTTAAGGTGGGAAAATAGTTTGAATAAAGAATAAATAGGAAAGAAAACTCCCAATTACTCTACATTACGTAAAGTAGTTGGGAACTATCAAATAATGCTAATATCTAATCTATCTAATTAATTATTTTAAGTACTAATTTATAAAAGTTCCAAGGGAATCAAGAAAAATAAAGTCAAGATTGGGTTATTTTCTCAATTCCAATCGAACACAACTGGATTTAGTATAGTATGAATTGGCGATCAAAAGATATATGGATAGAATTTCTAACGGGGTCTCGAAAAACAAGTAATTTTTTCTGGTCTTTTATTCTTTTTTTAGGTTCACTAGGATTCTTAGTGGTTGGAACTTCCAGTTATTTTAGTGGAAATATCATATCCTTATTTCCATCTCAAAAAATACTTTTTTTTCCACAAGGAATCATAATGTCTTTCTACGGGATCGCAGGTCTATTTATGAGTTCGTATTTGTGGTGCACCATTTTTTGGAACGTAGGGAGTGGTTATGACCTATTTGATAGAAAAAAAGGAATTGTATGTATTTTTCGTTGGGGATTTCCTGGACTAAATCGTCGCATCTTTCTTCGCTTCCTTATGAAAGATATCCAATCAATCCGAGTTGAGGATAAAGAGGGCTTTTATTCTCGTCGTGTACTTTATATGGAAATAAGGGGCCAAGGGTCTATTCCCTTGACTCGTACGGATGATAATTTTTTGACGCCACGTGAGATTGAACAAAAAGCTGTCGAATTGGCCTATTTCTTGTGTGTACCAATTGAAGTATTTTGAAATGAATTGAATGAAAAATCAAAATCAGGAAGAAGAAAAGGAATTCGTAAATCGTGGATTCCATTTTGAATCCAATTCATGTCTTTTTGAAATGTTCATTTGAACAAAACATATTACATTTTTCGATTTTATTTTCCCTTGAATTTATAGCGAATGAATAAAACACACATAGAATAAAACAAAAAAAGAGAAGGATATTTAAAAAGAAAAATACTTCTATGATATGAAATTACTATGAATCTTACTCTAATAAATTAGAGTAATCTATTCTAAATTAATAATCAATTCAGAAAAGAATTAATTTTTGGTATACTACTTTTTTTATATGCCAAATATATATCGTATACGTATATGTGGGTTCCAACTCCATTCTGGTATACTAGAAAAAGGGGAAAAGTAAGAAATTAATTTTTATCATAAATTAATATTTATGAAGTAGAGATTTATACGAATATAAATGTTGTAATAAATCCTGTTATTTTTTGAGATAGAAGATTTGGAATTGAAATTTTCTTTTTCTGAGTTAATTTTCTTTTTCTGAGTTTTAGTTATACATACAGCACGGTGAAAGACTTCGAAACAGTAAAAAAAAAAAAAGAAAAAGAACCTTTATTCTATTTCTATACTCTGTTTAGGTCTAAGAATCTAAGAACTAAATTAGTATACAAAGAAAATAATAGATTCCATACCCTGCTTGTTAGAAAAGTCATATTTCATTCAATATCTTATATAAAAGAAATAAATATTATTTAGAATCATTGGATAAAGGAGGTTTATTAACTATTTCATTTACAAATAAAAAAATGAAAAAAAAGAAAACATTCTACTCTTTCCCATATTTTGCATCTATAGCATTTTTGCCCTGGGCAGTCTTTCTTTCATTTCAAAAATGTTTAGAACTTTGGATTAGTAATTGGTGGAATACGAGTCAATCCGAAACTCTCTTGAATTTTATTCAAGAGAAACATGTTTTAGAAAGATTCATAGAATTAGAAGAGTTTCTTTTGTTAGAGGAAATTCTAAAAGAGTACTCGGAAACATATATACAAAAACCCAGTATAGGAATACACAAGGAAACGATAGAATTAGTTAATACATACAATGAATATAATTTTCATCTCCTTTTGCATTTGTCAACAAATCTAATCTGTTTCAGTATTTTAAATGGTTATTTTATTCTGGGTAATGAGGAACTTATCATTCTTAATTCATGGGGTCAGGAATTCTTCTATAACTTAAGTGACACAATAAAAGCTTTCTCAATTCTTTTAGTTACTGATTTAGGAATTGGATTTCATTCAACTCATGGTTGGGAACTACTAATTGGTTCGGTCTACAAGGATTTTGGGTTGACACATAAGGACCAGATTATATCTGGTCTTGTTTCTACTTTTCCAGTTATTCTAGATACAATTGTGAAATGTTGGATATTCCATTATTTAAATCGTGTATCTCCTTCGCTTGTAGTAATTTATCATTCAATGAATGAATGAAAATTTAATTTCATCTTCTTATCTCAATTCAATCAGAATTATTTTTCTAATCATTTTTTAGTGACTTTTTTCCATTTTTAACTGTTCAAGGTATTAGTCCTATATTCTCAACAAACTATTTCAGTACTGTGTCAGTACAACAATAACAGATTCTTTATAGGAAACTAGACTAGTTTTCTATGTAATTTATTGTATAATTTCTAAAATATCTAATTGGACATGCAAAATAGAAATCCTTTTTATTGGGTAAAAAAACAAATGACTCGATCCATTTATGTTTATGTGTTGATCATGATATATGTACTAAGTCGAGTATCTATTTCAAATGCGTATCCCATTTTTGCGCAACAGGCTTATGAAAATCCACGAGAAACAACTGGACGCATTGTATGTGCCAATTGTCATTTAGCTAATAAGCCCGTGGAGATTGAAGTTCCGCAAGCTGTGTTTCCTGATACTGTATTTGAAGCCGTTGTTCGAATTCCTTATGATATGCAATTGAAACAAGTTCTTGCTAATGGTAAAAAAGGGGGTTTGAATGTGGGTGCTGTTCTTATTTTACCCGAGGGATTTGAGCTAGCTCCAACCGATCGTATTTCTCCTAAGTTGAAAGAAAAGATAGGAAATTTGTCTTTTCAGAGTTATCGTCCCAATAAAAAAAATATTCTTGTTATAGGTCCTGTTCCTGGTCAGAAATATAGTGAAATTGTCTTTCCCATTCTTTCTCCTGACCCTTCGACGAAGAAAGACATTCACTTCTTAAAATATCCTATATATGTAGGTGGAAACAGAGGAAGGGGTCAGATTTATCCTGATGGTAACAAAAGTAATAATACAGTCTATAATGCTACATCAGCGGGTATAGTAAGCAAAATAGTACGTAAAGAGAAAGGTGGATATGAAATAACCATAGTTGATGCGTTAGACGGACATCAATCGGTTGATGTTATACCTCCGGGGCCAGAACTTCTTGTTTCAGAGGGTGAATCTATCAAGCTTGATCAACCATTAACAAGCAATCCAA